TACAAGGATGGGACTCCATAACATAATGTTAATAGAATTCTATGGAAAGATAGAATGTAGAATCTAAAAGGAAAAGATAATGAAATTACTAGTCTTAGAATTGAGTTGGACCAAAATAAAGGTTTTATTTCTTCGAGCGATCGTGCGAGACTTTTTTCTCTTCGTTTGAGATATTATGTGCAATTAATGAACCCACTACTGAATCTAATGAGTTAAAGTAAAAGGTGTTATTAAGGTCGGTCGTTCCAAAATAGAAAATGTATTCGCTACAATTGAAACAGAAAAGAAATGATCAAAATAGAAATGATTTTCAAATTTTATTCCATAGTGATTCAAAGAGAGTTTCATTTGTGAATGAAGTTCCGCGACAAACTTCTTACTTCTTATTACTTTTTACTTTACGCAAGAGTTGCTCAATGAATCTGTTGATTTGGAATCATGTGATCGGTAGATGTCACATATGATGAATCAATCTTTTTTTTTCTACGTTTGTCACTCTATCTTTGTTAGTGCGTCTATAATGAATAATGACTCATGAATCAAAAACTTTCAATTGGGACTGATTCTGTCAATTGGGATTTTTTCTTATCCTCGGATCTTTCAAAAAATTGAAACTTAGGTAAGTGTTTTATAAACATATGTATAAAAAGAACGTATCTCATTTAGCTCCTTCATGCCTACTATAACGAGTTATTTCGGTTTTCTACTGGCAGCTTCAACTATAACCCCAGCTCTATTTATTGGTCTGAGCAAGATACGACTTATTTGAAATTCATATTAATTAACAATCCATAAAACTAAATGTTTATGTGAGAGTACAGGTAGTCTATAGTTCCTTCCCGCGTCAATTGTAAATTCTTGGTTATTGAGATTCATGGGCGATTCGGATTAATATTTAGGGATAGATATTACCTCTCTTTTTTCCTCTTTCAAACAAATTGAAATGATTGAAGTTTTACTATTTGGAATCGTGTTAGGTCTTATTCCTATTACTTTGGCTGGATTATTCGTAACTGCATATTTACAATACAGACGCGGTGATCAGCTGGACCTTTGATTAAGTAACATCTTTTTTTTGATTGACCTCCTCCTTTCTTTAATCCGCAGGAGGTCAAATTGGGGTTGCTGTTCAAGTTAGTGAAGTTGTTTCATTGTAATTCGACTTAAGAAGGAAGTAAGAAGAACGAAATCACGCTCTGTAGGATTTGAACCTACGACATCGGGTTTTGGAGACCCACGTTCTACCGAACTGAACTAAGAGCGCTTTCTTATCACAATAGATAGGACCGTAAAGAAAAGGATTTGTACCCCCCAATGCATTTTGCATGCGTATAGTATCATAAACTCAAAGAGTATGTATGTCCAAGTTTAATGGATCTCAATTGATCCTGCGTTACTGCTCCTGGGAGAAGTAATAGGTAGGGATGACAGGATTTGAACCCGTGACATTTTGTACCCAAAACAAACGCGCTACCAAACTGCGCTACATCCCTTTCAATTGGCCTACAGTGTCATTGTAGAGAATCCCCGTTTTGTTTTCCACATCGTTATTTCCTCCATTGATATACAATTCAAATTTATCTTGCCATTTCTTCTTTTTGGTCTCATATCTCATATAACATATAATGAAAGGATTATATACATAGGATTCCGCGTACACATACAAGGGATCTTTAACTACATATGTATCTGATCATATATGTATTACAATATTACAATAAAGAAGGAGGATTTTCAATGCGAGATATAAAAACATATCTCTCCGTGGCACCTGTGCTGAGTACTCTATGGTTCGGGTCTTTAGCGGGTCTATTGATAGAGATCAATCGTTTATTCCCAGATGCGTTGACATTCCCCTTTTTTTCATGACATAGGAAGGGATAAAGAAGATTAGAGATACACTAAATAATCTGTGACTAATCCTTCTCCCTTTCTTTGTTTTGTTCTTTTTTCAGTTTTTTAGGATAAAGAAGGAAAGAGAAAGAAGAAAAGTAGATTCAACCTCAGCGAAACTCGGGTTCAGGCTCTAATTAATAGAGGGCGAACGGAAATACAAAACGGAAATACAAATGGGGGTCTAGGACAACAAAATCATACAAGATACTTAAATGAAATACTATACTGGAATTAGAAATAATTGATAGTTATAAATTGATAGTTAGAAATGCTTGTATTACTTATTATTTTATTACTTTATTGATTGCAATTGCAACGAAATCTTTCATAATTGGATTTCGAGTTAGCAACTTCTATTTTGTTTTTCCCTTTTTTCTTCTTCGTTTCGGATCGAAAATAGAAGAGTTAAGTGAATCCAAAGGAGGTTCATGGCCAAGGGTAAAGATGTCAGAATAAGAGTTATTTTGGAATGTAACAGTTGTGTCCGAAACGGTATTAATAAGGAATCACCGGGCATTTCCAGATATATTACTCAAAAGAATCGACACAATACACCTAGTCGATTGGAATTGAGAAAATTCTGTCCCTATTGTTACAAGCATACGATTCATAAGGAGATAAAGAAATAGATCAAACAGAACGCGTGTGTGCCACCCTTCTAAGGAACCGGAACAAATTACATATATAATATACATATATAAATATAAACCAATCAAATCCTATTTCGGTCGGATCCCAAATTAATCAATTAGAATTAGGAAATAGGATTTTAGAGATAAGGAATAAATCATGGATAAATCCAAGCGACCCTTTCTTAAATCCAAGCGATCTTTTCGTAGGCGTTTGCCCCCAATTGGATCGGGAGATCGAATTGATTATAGAAACATGAGTTTAATTAGTCGATTTATTAGTGAACAAGGAAAAATATTATCTAGACGAGTGAATAGATTGACTCTGAAACAACAACGATTAATTACTATTGCTATAAAACAAGCTCGTATTTTATCTTTGTTACCTTTTCTTAATAATGAGAAACAATTTGAGAGAACTGAGTCGATCCCTAGAACTACTGGTCCTAGAACCAGAAATTAATTGTAACGGCGTAAGAAAAAAAAAGAATCGGAAAAGAATCAATCTTTTTTTATTGACACGTATTCGTTCATTTTTACATATTTATTTCTACTCTACCTTCCCGGAGTTCATTCTCCGGGGACCTTCGTTTAAATCATTCCAGTAGATTCGTTCGAATCTACTTATTTAATGATCTCATTGGAAATCATGTATAGACAATTCCTATGTGATATAGCTATTTGTGCAAGTATTTTACGATTAAGAAGCAACTGCCTCTTGTACAGATCATGTATTAATTGACTATAAATATAGGATACCTTATTCTCACGAATTCCTGCATTTATCCGAGTGATCCACAAACGACGAAAATGTCTCTTTTGCCTACCCCTATCCCGATGAGCAGAAACCAAAGCTCTCATTTTTTGTTGAGTAGTAGTTCGAGTAAGTCTTGAATGAGCTCCTCGAAAGGTTGATGCAAATAAACGAATTTTTGTTCTACGTCTCCGAGCTATATACCCTCGTCTAATTCTGGTCATTGAATCAAATGAAACTTTTATGAATAACTAATTGTTGATTTCTTTTCTTTCAGTCATTCTTTTAACCTCTCCTGGTCTATTAATAACAAAACTGATTCTTCCGATGTATAAAATAAGAATTCCAATGGCTTTTGCTACTATGACTTTCCCAACCACGATTTTTTATTTTTCCAGGCATTTCACCTCGAAATAAGAAATTGTATCGATAACTAGGTATCAAAAAAATAGTCAATTAAAATAAATGAATTGAAATTCATAAATAATAAATCAAGTACAAGTATAAGTAGTAAAGGTAAATGGATAAATATAAATAAATAGTGGGTTCCATCGTTTCTATGGTTACTTCTTAAACAGTGAGGTCCTCTCTATACACCGGAGCCCCTTCCCTCATTTAATCAAATGTTATTAGTAACTTGTACAGTTCACATTCTTTGACTCTACCCATGAATTATCCAGTAATAGGTCTTTTCACAATGAGATCCACCCATACAGTAACGGCATTTAATTATGAAGGTTGGCTAGGTAGCTGACCCTGTTAGTCCGTTCTTGCAAGAGTAGGAGCATAATCTTTCTGCTTCTTATCTTAACTACTATTTTCCCCGCTTAATGAATAACCATTTGCTACCAATGGGGAATTGCTTCTCATCTCAAATTGAGGTGACTGGATTTGCACCAATGGAAACCATAAATTTCATACACAATAGAGGCCTTTTTGTTTAGATAGTGAATGGGGTTCTTCCATTTTATTGGTACGTACTGGTCATTGATACTGGAAAAAGAGTCTCCTTTCTTTTGTTCCAGCTCATGATCTGAACGAGTCGCACATACACCCTAGTACATGTTCCTCGACGCTGAGGACATCCCCGAAGAGCGGGGGATTTTGTGACATTTCTGATTGGCTGTCTTGTGTTTCTAATAAGTTGTTTAATAGTTGGCATATTGAATCGTATACAGAATGGGCTGGTTTAGATCGATCCTAACCGGATAATTATGAATTGAATTATTTCCATTTACAATTAAAATGAAAAATTTTACCGCATTTTATTCCTGATTTTCTTCCGGTTAAGAAGATAAAATATCAAATCGGGGTTTATTCGAATTATGGTTCGAAATGGAATCACGGATTTACGTGGAATCCCCGGTATTTTCGACTGCTACAAGATCAACAATTCCATGATCTTGGGCTTCTGTTGCTGACATAAACGCATCTCTTTCCATGTCTTCGGATACAACCCATAAAGGTTTGCCTGTTCTTTGTACATAAACCCTTGTGAGGGTTTCGCGGAGTTTCAGCAGTTCTTCCGCTTCCAGGAAAAATTCTCCTGTTTGTGCCTCATAAAAAGCACTAGCAGGTTGGTGGATCATTACCCTGATGATATAACATAATGAATGGTTCTCCTATCTCGCCCGATCGGGCGAAGGAAAGAGATAAAGAATAACAAGAAGAAAAAAAAAAGATGGAATTCAACAACCGTACAGGCATCCTTTGTGCATTGCATACGGCTCCACAATGGACTTTACTTCTCCCTTACATTGAAGAAAGAGAGAAATCGGATCTATCAGACCCAGATCGTTAAGTGATCCATTTACCACCCTTCCTTTCGGGGGAGTTAAAAAATACTATGATGGTTCCGTTGCTTTATATATTTATCTCGTCTGTGATTCAGCAATCCCAAAGTTTCTTTTTGATCCGATCAAATAAAGAAAAAATGATCTTGTTTTTTTTTCATTTTAGTACTCTTTCATAACATAAATATTTGAAAGAGACTTCTAGTATGAAAACAAAAAAGTTTGTGACGCTGAACTGGACCCCCGATAGATAAGATAAAATCGGAAATACTTTTGTCTCATACTACTCTCTCGATACATAATCTCATGTTATGAAAAAACAATAGGGGTTTGCTCATATCGAACTCGAAGTGCCGTGCTATTATTACTTATTATTTTTTTTATTCATATTCCATATGGCGAAGGCATAGTTTTCTTTTTTCTCTCAAATCAAATAAAAAACGCATTGGCGCCAAGCGTGAGGGAATGCTAGACGTTTGGTAATTTCTCCTCCGACCAGGAGGAAAGATCCCATTGAAGCGGCTAATCCTATGCAGACTGTATGTACATCTGTTGGCACATATTGCATAGTATCAAAAATGCCTATTCCGGGTATTACCCACCCGCCGGGGGAGTTTATAAACAAATAAAGATCCCTGGTCTCATCCTCCATACTGAGATATATCATGAGACCTATAAGTTGGTTCGCGATCTCGATATCAACTGCTTGGCCTAAAAAAAGTAATCTTTCTCGATAAAGTCGGTTGATTAGGACAAAATTGTATCCCTTAGGAACCGTACACGCACCTTTGGATGCATACGGTTCAAAAAAAAATTGCGAAAAAAAAAGAATCAATGTGTTGAGTCCAGCCCTCTTTCTTTTTTCATAGCATTTCATAGCAGGACTTTTCGAATTCCTAACGAAGGGACTTTTTCTTCCATTTTTAAAGAAGGATGAGTTTTCGCTTCTCCCTAAAAAAGAATTGACTCAACTTATCGAACTAACCTCTCATTGATGTATTGTTTCATCGAAATCCAATCCAAATTACGATGTAATTTTCTTGTTCGTGAATGGGCCTCTTCAATTCTTTTAGGTTTCTGCTCTACTCCGGGTAAAGATCTGCCCGATTTCGATTTGCACATATAGGACAAATGATCCCAATACCACTTCTTTTTGTTACGACTTCTCTTTTTTTTTCAATTCATTTCATGTCTTCCACCAAATATTCGATGAAGTCTCTTCATTGATTCGCAGTTTGAGATCGCTCATATGGTATAAATATAGGAAGCATTTATGATACAAGTGGTAATCATACATATATTACCAATTGGGTATTGTCTGAACGGAGCCTGGATACTTCATTTTATTGGTCCAACCAAGCCAACCATAAATTATTTTAATTGAGAATATTAATATTGATCCCCCCAAAAATGGATCTAATTGCGCTTCACGCTCCAAATTATTGATGGTTCAATCAATCTTTCTTGGGCGAAACAGAGGATATCTCGATCGGGGGAGAGAACGGGGAAATCCCATATGACCCAATATGTCTGACAAGTCGCACTATACGTCAATCCAAACTGCATCGTCATCTCCAGGAAGCCGAAAAGGTACTTTTGGAACACCAATAGGCATTAAGGGAAAGAAAAAGGCGTGTAAGTACTATACATCACTTTGATGTGGAAACGTAACAATGGGTTTATTGTTTTCATAGTATTGCCGTTTATCGGATCTTATCCATAGATTGGAAAGTTCATAGAGGAATACGAAATGAATAAAGGAAAATTCTGACGAATGGGTCGGGCTGTTCGAATGATGAACAAGTATCTATGCATTCGTTCATAGAAAATGGGACCAATCCCCCCATTGCGTATTGATACTTATCGGGTATAGAATAGATCTGCTTCTCTTTGTTCCTACGAACAGAATTGTTCCATTATTACCAACGGAATGGAATAAATATTCACCCTTTGCTCCGAGATAATCCACTGAAAAGGGGAGGTCCATAGCATAGTCTCCAATGCGATAAAGTTACATAGTGTCTATTTTTCTTTGATAAAGGAGTATTTCCATGGGTTTACCTTGGTATCGTGTTCATACCGTCGTATTGAATGATCCCGGTCGGTTGCTTGCTGTCCATATAATGCATACAGCTCTAGTTTCTGGTTGGGCCGGTTCGATGGCCCTATACGAATTAGCAGTTTTTGATCCCTCTGACCCCGTTCTTGATCCAATGTGGAGACAAGGTATGTTCGTTATACCCTTCATGACTCGTTTAGGAATAACCAATTCATGGGGCGGTTGGAGTATTACAGGCGGGACTATCACGAATCCGGGTATTTGGAGTTACGAAGGTGTGGCCGGGGCGCATATTGTGTTTTCTGGCTTGTGTTTCTTGGCAGCTATCTGGCATTGGGTGTATTGGGATCTAGAAATATTCTGTGATGAACGTACAGGAAAACCCTCTTTGGATTTGCCCAAGATCTTTGGAATTCATTTATTTCTTTCAGGGGTAGCTTGCTTTGGGTTTGGCGCATTTCATGTAACAGGCTTGTATGGTCCTGGAATATGGGTGTCCGATCCTTATGGACTAACTGGAAAAGTACAATCGGTAAATCCCGCGTGGAACGTAGAAGGTTTTGATCCTTTTGTTCCGGGAGGAATAGCCTCTCATCATATTGCAGCAGGGACATTGGGCATATTAGCGGGCCTATTCCATCTTAGTGTTCGCCCGCCCCAACGTCTATACAAAGGATTACGTATGGGTAATATTGAAACTGTCCTTTCCAGTAGTATCGCTGCTGTCTTTTTTGCAGCTTTTGTTGTTGCTGGCACTATGTGGTATGGTTCAGCAACTACCCCGATCGAATTATTTGGTCCCACTCGTTATCAATGGGATCAGGGATACTTCCAGCAAGAAATATATCGAAGGGTTGGCGCCGGTCTAGCCGAAAATCAAAGTTTATCAGAAGCTTGGTCTAAAATTCCCGAAAAATTAGCTTTTTATGATTACATCGGCAATAATCCAGCGAAAGGGGGATTATTCAGAGCGGGCTCAATGGACAACGGGGATGGAATAGCTGTTGGATGGCTAGGACACCCTATCTTTAGAGATAAAGAAGGGCGTGAGCTTTTTGTACGTCGTATGCCTACTTTTTTTGAAACATTTCCAGTAGTTTTGGTAGACGGAGACGGAATTGTGAGAGCCGATGTTCCTTTTCGAAGGGCAGAATCGAAGTATAGTGTCGAACAAGTAGGGGTAACTGTTGAGTTCTATGGTGGCGAACTCAACGGCGTTAGTTATAGCGATCCCGCTACTGTGAAAAAATATGCTAGACGTGCTCAATTGGGTGAAATTTTTGAATTAGATCGTGCTACTTTGAAATCCGATGGTGTTTTTCGTAGCAGTCCAAGGGGTTGGTTCACTTTTGGGCATGCTTCGTTTGCTTTGCTCTTCTTTTTCGGACACATTTGGCATGGTGCTAGAACCTTGTTCAGAGATGTTTTTGCTGGTATTGACCCAGATTTGGATGCTCAAGTGGAATTTGGAGCATTCCAAAAACTTGGAGATCCAACTACAAAGAGACAAGTAGTCTGATACAACATTGGGTACCCGAGAAATCTTGAGTTGAATCACCGCCCTTTCTTTGACTCTTGCCCTTTCTTTATCTGGGAGATGATCCCAAACGAACAGGTGTGGAAGCTATAATTGTAAACCACAATCGAATCTATGGAAGCATTGGTTTATACATTCCTCTTAGTCTCGACTCTAGGAATAATTTTTTTCGCTATCTTTTTTCGAGACCCACCTAAAGTTCCGACTAAAAAGATGAAATGATTTTTCATTATCTCAATTGAAGTAATGAGCCGCCCAATATTGGGCGGCTCATTACTTCAACTAGTCCCCATGTTCCTCGAATGGATCTCTTAGTTGTTGAGAGGGCTGCCCAAAAGCGGTATATAAGGCGTACCCGGTAAAACTTACAAGTAAACCAGATATAAAGATGGCGACCAGGGTTGCTGTTTCCATTATTATATAATTTCTAATTTCAAGACCACAATGGATCTATGATAAGATCGTTTATTTACAACGGAATGGTATACAAAGTCAACAGATCTCAACCAATGCAATAGGATTTATGGTTACACAAACCGTTGAGGGTAGTTCTAGATCTGGTCCAAGACGAACGATTGTAGGGGATTTATTGAAACCATTGAATTCGGAATATGGTAAAGTAGCTCCTGGATGGGGAACTACCCCTTTGATGGGTGTCGCAATGGCTCTATTTGCGGTATTCCTATCTATTATTTTGGAGATTTATAATTCTTCCGTTTTACTGGATGGAATTTCAATGAATTAGGTCCATAAGAGCCATGAAGTACTAGATTTTCAATCCAAAATGAATCGCTTAAGTTAGGACTCGGATTTCTAGGCCATTCTGGTAGTTCGACCGTGAAATTCCTTTGTTTCGGTATTTCCGGAATATGAGTGTGTGACTTGTTATAATTGATCCTAGTGATAGTACAGAGAATGGGTCTGTCATCTTGATAGAGATGGTTCTGCCTCGTCGGATATTCATTCTAGTATCTGGAGCACAGAATATATGGAATAAATCAAGAAATATTTGAACTATGATTCATACCTACTATTCAGATCTCGCGACCGGACTCAAAAAAAAAGAAAAGAGTTCAAATTATAAATTTATAAATCGAAAGAGTTTTCTTCCTTCAAAATCCAGCTTATGCTTATTTTGACCAAAGGACAAATGTTTCTCTGGATTTTTAGTAATTTAATTTATTCGTTGAAATTGAATAAGTGATGATCAAATGGTTCTTACTCAGAGAACCTTTTTTTGGTTTAGCTTGGGGGCTTTAGTGAATCATCGTGGTTCTAGTATGAATCTGAGGTTTCAATCGATTCATAGGGTCTCAACAAGATAATTCCTAT